TTAAAAATAAGCTAAATAAAGCTTTTGGGTTCATACCTCAAATATAAAGGAAATACCTTTTTTTTAAAAATAAAGTGCCTGATAAAAAGGATTATTCTGATAGGATAAATAATGTAATCATATTACCTTTATTATATTTTTTAGAATTAAACTAAATCTAATAATATCAAAAATTACTGTGCATCCTACACTAAAATATATTTTTAATAAAAATAAATTTATAATTTATATTAGAATAATTTTCTTTTTCTTTTTTTTATTTATTTATTAATTAATTCCAATAAAATATTTTTTATTTTTATTTTGTTTTTCAGAACTTTAATTTCTACTTCAGCTAATTCTTGATTAGGATGTTGAATTGGATTGGAAATTAATTTGCTTAGATTTATCCCCCTTATCTCTAAATCAAATAATTTACTCAATTCTGAAGCATCCTTAAAATATTTTTTAATTCAATCAATTGCATCTATTAATTTTTTATTCTCAATTATCTTAATAATAATTTTTATAAAAAATTTTGAAATTAATTTCATTTTTTCTATTTTAATTAATTCCTCTTTATTAATAAAAATAGGATCAACACCCTTTCATTTTTGATATCCTAATATTATAGAAGGATTATCATGATTTAATTGTTTTATTTTAATAACATGACAAAAAATTTCACCAATGATTATCCTATCTTATTATATAAACAATAAATTTATTATATTAATTTCAATAATTAATGTTATCCTTGGTAGTATTGGAGGATTTAATCAATTATCTTTACGAAAACTTTTAGCTTTTTCATCCATTAATAATTTAGGATGATTAATAATATCTTTATTAATTAGAGAAAATTTATGAATAATATACATAATATTATATTCATTTTTAATTTTTATTTTGTTGTTAATATTTATATTATTAATATTTTTATATTTGAATCAATTATTTAATTTTAATATAAATTTTATTATTAAAATTTCAATTATAATTAACTTTATATCTATAGGAGGTTTACCTCCCTTTATTGGATTTTTTCCTAAATGAATTATTATTAATTTTATATTAAATTTTAAATTATATATTGTTTGTTTTTCATTTATTATAATAAGTTTAATAATATTATTTTTATATATTCGTATTATTTATTCATCATTTATATTTTTTAATTTTAAAATTAAATGATTTAAATCATTTATTAATAATAAAATAATTATTTTAATTAATATATTTAATTTTATTTCTTTATTAGGAATAATTCTTAGAACAATATTTTTTTTTTAAGGTTTTAAGTTAATTATAAACTAATAATCTTCAAAATTATTTATAAAGAAATTTCTTTAAGCCTTAGTAATATATGTTGTACAACTTAAAATTTGCAATTTTATATCAATTATTTGACTATAAAGCTTAATAAAAAAGAAATTTCTTGTTAATAAATTTACAATTTATCGCTTATAACTCAGCCATTTTATTAGCGAAAATGAATTTTTTCCACAAATCATAAAGATATTGGAACATTATATTTTATTTTTGGAATTTGAGCAGGAATAGTAGGAACATCTTTAAGAATCTTAATTCGTATAGAATTAGGAACTCCTGGATCTTTAATTGGAGATGATCAAATTTATAATACTATTGTTACAGCTCATGCATTTATCATAATTTTTTTTATAGTTATACCTATTATAATTGGAGGATTTGGTAATTGATTAGTACCTTTAATATTAGGGGCTCCAGATATAGCTTTCCCTCGAATAAATAATATAAGATTTTGATTATTACCCCCATCTTTAATATTATTAATTTCTAGAAGAATTGTAGAAAATGGGGCAGGAACAGGATGAACAGTTTACCCACCACTTTCATCTAATATTGCACATAGAGGATCATCTGTAGATTTAGCAATTTTCTCACTTCATTTAGCAGGAATTTCTTCAATTTTAGGAGCAATTAATTTTATTACAACTATTATTAATATACGAGTTAACAATTTATCATTTGATCAAATATCTTTATTTATTTGAGCTGTAGGAATCACAGCATTATTATTATTACTATCATTACCTGTTTTAGCTGGAGCTATCACAATATTATTAACTGATCGAAATTTAAATACTTCATTTTTTGACCCTGCTGGAGGGGGTGATCCAATCTTATATCAACATTTATTTTGATTTTTCGGACATCCAGAAGTTTATATTTTAATTTTACCAGGATTTGGAATTATTTCTCATATTATTTCCCAAGAAAGTGGTAAAAAAGAAACTTTTGGATCTTTAGGTATTATTTATGCAATATTAGCTATTGGTTTATTAGGATTTATTGTTTGAGCTCATCATATATTTACAGTTGGTATAGATATTGATACTCGAGCTTATTTTACTTCAGCCACTATAATTATTGCTGTACCTACAGGAATTAAAATTTTTAGTTGATTATCTACTATTTATGGAACACAAATTAATTATAGACCTTCAATACTTTGAAGATTAGGATTTATTTTTTTATTCACAGTTGGAGGATTAACAGGAGTAATTTTAGCTAATTCTTCTATTGATATTACATTACATGACACATATTATGTAGTAGCTCATTTTCATTATGTTTTATCTATAGGAGCAGTATTCGCAATTTTTGGAGGATTTATTCACTGATATCCTTTATTTACAGGCTTATTTTTAAATCCTTATTTACTAAAAATTCAATTTATTATTATATTTATTGGAGTAAATTTAACATTTTTTCCCCAACATTTTTTAGGATTAGCAGGTATACCTCGACGATATTCTGATTATCCTGATAGATTTTTATCTTGAAATATTATTTCATCTTTAGGGTCATATATATCTTTTATTTCAATAATAATAATAATAATAATTATTTGAGAATCAATAATTAATCAACGATTAATTTTATTTTCATTAAATATATCATCATCAATCGAATGATTTCAAAACACACCTCCAGCTGAACATTCATATAATGAACTCCCAATTTTAAGTAACTTCTAATATGGCAGATTATATGTAATGGATTTAAAACTCATTTATAAAGGATTATCCTTTTTTTAGAAAATGGCAACATGATCTAATTTAAACTTTCAAAATAGAGTTTCTCCTTTAATAGAACAAATTATTTTTTTTCACGATCATTCTTTAATTATTTTAATTATAATTATAATTTTAGTATCATATATAATATTAAGAATATTTTTTAATAAATTTATTAACCGATTTTTATTAGAAGGTCAAATAATTGAATTAATTTGAACTATTTTACCAGCTATTACCTTAATTTTTATTGCTTTACCTTCATTACGTTTATTATATTTACTTGATGAACTCAATAACCCATTAATTACTATTAAATCAATTGGCCATCAATGATATTGAAGATATGAATATTCTGATTTTAAAAATATTGAATTTGACTCATATATAATTAATGAATTTAATAATAATAATTTTCGTTTATTAGATGTTGATAATCGTATTATTATCCCAATAAATAATAATATTCGAATATTAATTACTGCAACTGATGTAATTCATTCATGAACTGTACCAACTATTGGTGTTAAAGTTGATGCAAATCCTGGTCGATTAAATCAAACAAGATTTTTCATTAATCGACCAGGAATTTTTTTTGGGCAATGTTCAGAAATTTGTGGAACAAATCATAGCTTTATACCTATTGTAATTGAAAGAATTTCAATAAAAAATTTTATTAATTGAGTAAATAATTATTCATTAGATGACTGAAAGCAAGTAATGGTCTCTTAAACCAAAATATAGTAAATTAGCAATTACTTCTAATGAAAATAAAGAATTAGTTAAAATATAACATAAATATGTCAAATTTAAATTATTATTATAAATAATATTCTTTTATTCCACAAATAATACCTATTAATTGAATAATATCATTTTTATTTTTTATTTGTATTTATATTATATTTAATATTTTAAATTATTATATTTTTTATTATAAAATTAATTTTAAAAATATAAATAAAACTTATAAAAAAAATAAATTAAATTGAAAATGATAAGTAACTTATTTTCAATTTTTGATCCTACAACTAATATTTTCAATTTATCATTAAATTGATTAAGAACTTTATTAGGAATTTTATTTATCCCTTTACCTTATTGATTAATTCCTAATCGACATTTTATTATATGAAATTTTATTATTACTAAATTACATAAAGAATTTAAAACATTAATAGGAATTAATCAATTTAAGGGATCCACATTTATTTTTATTTCATTATTTTCATTTATTTTATTTAATAATTTTTTAGGATTATTTCCATATATTTTCACAAGAACTAGACATTTATCTATTTCATTATCTATTTCATTAACATTATGATTAAGTTTTATATTATATGGATGAATTAATAATACTCAACATATATTTATTCATTTAATTCCTCAAGGAACTCCTATAATTTTAATACCCTTTATAGTATTAATTGAAACTATTAGAAATATTATTCGACCAGGAACACTAGCTGTACGATTAACTGCTAATATAATTGCAGGTCATTTATTATTAACATTACTTAGAAGAAGAAGAAATAACTTATCTAGTTATTTATTAATTATTTTAATTTTTATTCAAATCTTATTATTAACCTTAGAATCAGCAGTTGCAATTATTCAATCATATGTAATTTCAATTCTTAGAACTTTATACTCTAGTGAAATTAATTAATGTCAATAAATAACAATCACCCATATCATTTAGTAGATTATAGACCTTGACCTATTACAAGAGCTATTGGAACTATAACTTTAGTAACAGGAATAATTAAATGATTTCATAATTTTAATATAAATATATTATTATTAGGTTATATTATTATTATTTTATCAATATATCAATGATGACGAGATATTTACCGAGAAAGAACTTTTCAAGGAAATCATACATATCTTGTTTCTAATGGTTTACGATGAGGTATAATTTTATTTATTATTTCAGAAGTATTTTTTTTTATTTCTTTTTTTTGAGCTTTTTTTCATAGAAGATTATCACCAAATATTGAAATTGGAACAAATTGACCTCCTATAAATATTATAACATTTAATCCATTCCAAATCCCATTATTAAATACAATTATTTTAATTTCATCAGGATTAACTGTAACTTGAGCTCATCACTCTTTAATAGAAAATAATTATTCTCAAACAACTCAAAGACTATTAATTACTATTTTATTAGGGATTTATTTTTCTATTCTTCAAGGTTATGAATATTTAGAAGCATCATTTTCAATTGCAGATAGAATTTATGGATCTACTTTCTTTATAGCAACTGGATTTCATGGAATTCATGTTATTATTGGAACAACTTTTTTATTTATTTGTTTATTACGACATATAAATAATCATTTTTCAATAAATCATCATTTTGGATTTGAAGCAGCTGCTTGATATTGACATTTTGTAGATGTTGTATGATTATTTTTATTTATTTCTATTTATTGATGAGGTAATTAATTAAAATATATTATTTATATAATATATTTAGTATATTTGACTTCCAATCAAAAAGTTTAAAAATTTTAATATAAATAATTATTTTATTATTAAATTTATCTATTATTATTATTATTTTAGTTAATATCATTATATTAATATCATCATTATTAAGAAAAAAAATAATATGAGATCGAGAAAAATGTTCTCCTTTTGAATGTGGGTTTGACCCTAAATGTCTTCCACGAATCCCATTTTCCCTTCATTTTTTTCTTATTACTATAATTTTTTTAATTTTTGATATTGAAATTGCATTAATTTTACCAATAATTATTTCTTTTAAAATAACTAATTTTATTTTATGGTGAAAAATTAGTTCCTTTTTTATTATTATTCTTTTAATTGGACTTTATCATGAATGAAATCAAAACATATTAAATTGAATCATTTAGGATTATAGTTTATTAAAACATTTAATTTGCATTTAAAAAATATTGAAAATCAATTTATCTTAAATAAGAAGCAATTTGCATTTAATTTCGACTTAAAAGAAAGAGTATATACTCCTTATTTATATTAATTGAAACCAAAAAGAGGTATATCACTGTTAATGATATTATTGAAATATATAGTTTCCAATTGAAATATGTACATATTAAGCTACTAACTTAATTTATAGTGATTGAATTCATTAATATTTCTTATTTATATAGTTTATTATAAAACATTACATTTTCATTGTAAAAATAAAAAATTTTTTTTATAAATAATTTACTTAAAAATAAATTTATTACCTTAATATCTTCAATATTACACTCTTAATTAAGCTATTTAAGTATAAAAATAATATAAAAATATAAATCATTATTCATAAAATAAATCTATATAAATAAATTTTAAAATTATTTATTTGATAAATATAATTAACAAAAGAATAATATTTTAGAATATTAAATATTCCTTGACCTCTGTATAATTCTCTTCAACCTATATCAAATTTTATTAATATTTTATTACCTAAATTTAAAAAATAATAATTTATTCCATATGTAGATAAATTAGGTATAAATCATATATATGTTAGAAAAAAACTTAAATTATAAGTACTTAAAAATTTATTTAAAGAATAAATTTTTATTTTTCTAATTAAAATTCCTATTATAACCCCTAACATTATTACATAAATTACTATTATTTTTATATTCAAAGACAAATAAATTATATAAGGATAATTATAAATTAATCAATTTAATATTCTCCCAGAAAAAATACTTATTAATAATAAAATTATTATTCTTTTTAATATAACATAATCTTCATCATAAATATTAAATACTCTAATTAAATTATAATCATTAATTATTAAATAAATTAATAAATGAATTGTATAAAATATTGTTATACCTGTAGAAAAATAATATAATAAAAAAATAAAAAAATTTAAATTTCTTATAATAAATATCTCTAAAATTAAATCCTTAGAATAAAACCCAGCTAAAAAAGGAATTCCGCATAAAGATAAATTTGAAATATTTAAAAATAATGAAGTTATAGGAATATAAACTCTTAAACCACCCATAAAACGAATATCTTGATTATCATTTATTATATGAATAATCACCCCAGCACATATAAATAATAAAGCTTTAAATATAGCATGAGTTAATAAATGAAAAAAAGCTAAATCTCTTATTCCTATTCTTAAAATTCTTATTATTAAACCTAATTGTCTTAAAGTTGATAAAGCAATAATTTTCTTTAAATCAAACTCATAAATTGCAGAAATTCCAGCTATAAACATAGTTAATCCTGAAATTAATAACAATATTTTTAAAAATTCTGTCCCTAATAATAAATTATTAAAACGAATTAATAAATAAACTCCAGCAGTAACTAAAGTTGAAGAATGAACTAAAGCAGAAAAGGAGTAGGAAACCTCTATAGCAGCAGGTAATCATGAACTAAAAGGAATTTGTGCTCTTTTAGTTATAGCAGCAATAATAATTATAATTTTAATATAATTTATAGAATAATCATTATTTATAAACTCTAAATAAAAAATATAATTTCAACTACCATAATTTATCATCCAACAAACTACTATTAAAATTATTACATCACCAACTCGATTTGATAAAGCGGTTAATATACCAGCATTATAAGATTTAAAATTTTGATAATAAATTACTAAACAATAAGAAACTAACCCTAATCCATCTCAACCTAAAAAAATTCTAATAATATTAGGACTAATAATTAATAAAATTATTGAAAATACAAATAATAAAACTAAAATAATAAAGCGATTTAAATTTATTTCTGAAATTATATAACTTTTTCTATAATAAATAACAGAAGAAGAAATTAAAAAAACAAATTTTTTAAAAAATAATGATATTCAATTTAATAGAATAGAAAAAACAATATTTTTTGAATAAAAAGAAATTAACTCCCCCTTTAAAAAAATTTTTATATTACTTATAATAAAATATAAACCAAAAAAAAAATTTATTAATATAAAAAAAAAAAAGAAAAAAAATCTAACAAAACAAATATTAAATTTATAAATAACTTAAAGTAATTATTAACTGAATTATTACATTTTTGATACCACAAATCAATATTTTATTTAAATTATTTAAGTTAATTATAATCATAATATAAAATAATCAATTTTTAAAACTAAAATATTTAAAGGGAATCAATGTAAAAATAATACTAAATATTCACGAGAAACACTTATATAAAATCTTGTAATACCTAAATTTAATTTTCCATGTTGAGTAAAAGAATATAAATATAATCTATATCCAGCTCTAAAAAAAGAAAATAACATTAATATTAACATGGAAAATTTAGATCATCTTACCAATCTGATAATTAATGTTATTTCACCTATTAAATTTATAGAAGGAGGTGCTGCTATATTTGAAGATGATAGTAAAAATCATCACAATCTCATTGAAGGTATAAAATTTATTATTCCTTTATTTAAAAATAATCTTCGTCTATGAATTCGTTCATAATTAATATTAGATAAACAAAATATACCAGAAGAACATAAACCATGTCCAATTATTAAAATATAAGAGCCTATATAACCTCAATAATTTATTGTTATAATCCCCCCAATAACTAAACTTATATGAGCCACTGATGAATAAGCAATTAAAGATTTAATATCATATTGACAAAAACATTTTATACTAATATAAACACCCCCCACTAATCTAACAATAATTCAAATATAATTAAATTTTATATTAATTTTTTGAAAAATAATTATAATCCGCATTATTCCATATCCCCCTAATTTCAATATTACCCCAGCTAAAATTATTGAACCAGAAATAGGTGCTTCAACATGAGCTTTGGGTAATCATAAATGAACAAAATATATTGGTATTTTTACTAAAAAAGCTAAAATTATTGATAAATATAACATAAAATAATTTAAATTATAAAATTTTATTATATAAATTATTAAAGTATTAATTTCATTATTTAAAAAAAAAATTCTTATTAATAAAGGTAATGATATAAATAACGTATAAAATAACAAATAAATACCAGCTTGAATACGTTCAGGTTGATAACCTCAACCAATAATTAGTAATAAAGTAGGAATCAATCTACCCTCAAAAAAAAAATAAAATATAAATAAATTTATTACTCTAAAAGTTAAATATAATATAATTAATAAGAATATTACATTTAATAAAAAATAAGAAATATATAAATTATTTTTATATAAATTCTCTCTTGCTAAAAGTATTAAACAACAAATTCAAATTCTTAATATAATTAAACCAAATGATATTATATCCAAACCTATAACATAACTTAAATTTCTAAAATTATAAATATTTAAAGTAATATTCATAAAAAATAATATTAATAATAATAATATTATTTGAACCAATCAATAAATTTTTATTTGAAAACATAAAGGAATTATAAATAATATAAATATTAAAAATTTTATCATTAAATTAAATTAAAACTTTGAAAATAATCATTACCATGAGTTCGAATTATAGAAATTAAAATCGATAAACCTAAAGCCCCTTCACAAACAGTTAAAACTAAAAAAATTATTAATATATATATATTAAATATAATATTCATTAAATATAATATTAATAAAAAATATAATCTTAATACAATAAACTCTAATCTTATTAATATAATTAATAAATGTTTTTTTTTAGAAACAAAAATTATATTCCCAATTATAAATATAAATATAATAATAAAAATTATATAAATTAACATTTTAAGTTTTTATAGTTTAAAAAAAACATTGGTCTTGTAAATCAAAATTAAGATAAATTCTTTAAAAACTTCAAAGAAAAAGAAATACCTTTATCAATAATCTCCAAAATTATTATTTTAATTAAACTATTCTTTGATATATTAAAAATATTTATAACTTTAAGATTAATTTCTATTTCTATTATTATATTTTTTATTAATCACCCATTATCAATAGGTATATTAATTTTATTCCAAACATTAATGTTATGTTTAACTTCAGGAATATTAATTAATACTTATTGATTTTTTTATATCTTATTTTTAATTTTTTCAGGGGGTCTATTAGTTTTATTTATTTATGTTTCTAGAATCGCATCTAATGAAATATTTATAATTAATATAAAAAATAAATTAATATTATTTATTTATTTTATTTTAAATTTATTCATTTCTTTTTATTTCATAAATAATATATATTGAATAAATATAATAATTAATGAAGAAATAATAATTTTTTTTAATTACTTATTAATATATGAACAAAATAACATTAATTTATCTAAATTATACAACGAACAAACATATTTTTTAATATTAATAATAATTATTTACTTATTTATTACTTTAATTGCAGTTGTAAAAATTACTAATATTTTTTTTGGTCCTTTACGATCATTTAACTAATGTTAAACTATTTTAAATCAATACGAAAAACACACCCACTAATTAAAATTATTAATGGATCTTTAATCGATTTACCAAGACCTTCTAATATTTCATCATTTTGAAATTTTGGATCACTTCTAGCTTTATGTTTAATTATTCAAATCATTACAGGATTATTTTTAACTATATATTACTGTGCTAATATTAATTTAGCATTTTTTAGAGTAAATTATATTTGTCGAAATATTAATTATGGATGATTAATTCGAACCTTACATGCTAATGGAGCTTCCTTTTTTTTTATTTGTATTTATATTCATATTGGACGAGGAATTTATTATGAATCATTTAATTTTAAATTAACATGAATAATTGGTGTTCTAATTTTATTTTTATTAATAGCAACAGCTTTTATAGGATATGTGTTACCTTGAGGTCAAATATCATTTTGAGGGGCTACTGTAATTACTAATTTATTATCAGCAATCCCTTATTTAGGTAATATGCTAGTTAATTGAATTTGAGGGGGGTTTGCTGTAGATAACGCTACTTTAACTCGATTTTATACTTTCCATTTTTTATTACCTTTTATCATTCTTATAATATCTATAATTCATTTATTATTTTTACATCAAACAGGATCAAATAATCCTTTAGGGGTTAATAGTAATTTAGATAAAATTCCTTTTCACCCATTTTTTACTTTTAAAGATTTAATTGGATTTATTATTTTATTAATAATATTATTAATATTAACTTTAACAAATCCTTATTTATTGGGGGACCCCGATAATTTTATCCCCGCTAATCCCTTAGTAACTCCTATTCATATTCAACCTGAATGATATTTTTTATTTGCTTATGCTATTTTACGATCAATTCCTAATAAATTAGGAGGAGTAATTGCTTTAATTTTTTCTATTTTAATTTTAATTATCCTCCCATTTACATTTAATAAAAAAATACAAGGAATTCAATTTTATCCTATTAATCAAATTATATTTTGAATTTTAATTTCTACTATTATTTTACTAACTTGAATTGGAGCACGACCAGTAGAAGAACCTTATATTATCACAGGACAACTATTAACAATTATTTATTTTAATTACTTTATTATTATACCCTTTATTAATTATTATTGAGATAAATTAATTTTTAATTAATTAATGAGCTTGTTAATAAGCATTTGTTTTGAAAACTTAAGAAAGAATATTTATTCTATTAATTTATACTATTTTTTTTTTAAATTATTTACAATAAATCTTAAACCCAATAAATAATAAAAAATAATTTAAAGAAACAGGTAAATATCTTTTTCAACATAAATATATTAATTTATCATAACGATAACGAGGTAAAGTACCACGAACTCAAATAAAAAAAAATGAAATAAAACTTATTTTCAAATAAAAAATTAAATTTAAATTATAACCCCCCATAAATATTAAAACAAATATTATTCTTATAAATAAAATTATTGAATATTCAGCTAAAAAAATTAAAGCAAATCCTCCTCTTCTATATTCAATATTAAAACCGGAAACTAATTCTCTCTCCCCTTCAGCAAAATCAAAAGGAGTTCGATTAGTTTCAGCTATTAAAGAAGATAAAAATATTATTCTTAAAGGAAATATAATAATTATAAACCAAATTAATTCTTGATATTCAAAAAATTTTATTAAATTTAAACTTATAATTATAATTAATCTTGATATTATAATTAAAGCTAAACTAACTTCATTTGAATTTGCTGGAGCTACTGCACGTAATCCACCTAATAACGAATAATTTGAATTTGAAGATCAACCAGCAATCAATAAAATATATACCCCTAATCTAATTAATCTTAAAAAAAATAATATTCCTAAATTAAAAGAAATAAAATTAAAATAATAAGGAATTAATACTCACAATATCAAAGATAAAATAAAACCTATAATTGGAGATAAATAGTAAAAAAAATAATTTGATAAATTTAAATAAATTATCTCTTTAGTAAATAATTTAATACCATCTGAAAAAGGTTGTAATATACCTAAAATCCCAATCTTATTTGGTCCTTTACGAACTTGTATATATCTTAAAACTTTTCGTTCTATTAATGTTAAAAAAGCTAATCTAATTATAACTCCAATAATTAAAATTAAATAACCAACAATAATATTCAAATAATCAATAAAAATCATATACTATGTATATAAAACTTATTATATATAAATGATTTCTAAAATCAACACATTTTTCTGTCAAAATAGTTATATAAATAATATATATATATATATATATATATAATATATGCATATAATTATTTATTTTATTATTAATATTCTAAAAAAAAAAATTATTTTAAATATTTGGTCCTTTCGTACTAAAATATTTTATTATTTTAAAGATAGAAACCAACCTGGCTTACCCCGGTTTGAACTCAGATCATGTAAGATTTTAATGATCGAACAGATCAAAATTTTAAACTTTTACATTTAAATTTTATTTTAATCCAACATCGAGGTCGCAAACTTTTTTTTTTATTTGTACTAAAAAAAAATATTACGCTGTTATCCCTAAGGTAATTTTTTCTTATAATCATTATTTTGGATCAATAAATCATTTATTTATGAATAAATATAAAAAAAAAGTTAATTAAATTTTTTTATCACCCCAATAAAATAATTTATATTATGAAATATTAAAATTTTATATAAATATTTCATAATATAAATTATAAAACTCTATAGGGTCTTCTCGTCTTTTAAAATTATTTTAGCTTTTTAACTAAAAAATTAAATTTTAATAATAATTAAGAGACAGTTTATATTTCATCAAATCTTTCATACAAGTCTCCAATTAAAAGACTAATGATTATGCTACCTTTGTACAGTCAAATTACTGCAGCCCTTTAATTATAATCAGTGGGCAGATTAGACTTTAAATTAAATCAAAAAGACATGTTTTTGTTAAACAGGTGAATATAAAATTTTGCCGAATTCCTTTTATTTAATTATTCAAATTATTATATTTATAATATTTCATTTATTTATACTAATTTTATCATTATTTTTAATTATTTCTTATTAAAAATTATATTTTTATAAAAAATTAAATTTAAATTAAATTTTATTTATTTTAAAATTTTTTATAAAAAATTTTAATTTTTAAACAATATAAATTTTAAAAATTTTAAATATTTTAATTTTATTTTATAATTATTTTAATTTAAAGCTTATCCCTTAAATTATAAAATTTATTATTTATTTAAATTAATTAATTAATTTAAATAAATAATAAATTTAAAATTAAATTTTTTTCTAAAATAACTAGATATATTTAAAAACGATTAACATTTCATTTCTAATTAATTATTTAAAATAATTATTTTACATTAAATTTATTAATTAATTAACTCTTTTAAATTCGAGATATATTAATCTTTATAAATTATTTAATAAACTCTGATACACAAGATACAATAAATTAAATTTACTTTTAAATAATTTTATTTTCATTTTATTTCAAATTTCTATTACTATACTAATTTATTATAAATTTTTTTATTTTTTCTATTAAAATACTTAAACCCCCCATATTTTAATATTAAAATTATTTTTATTATAATATAAATTATTAATTTTTATTTTTAGATTAATTATTATTAAATAATATCTTTTCAATGTAAATGAAATACTTTAAATTAAGATATAATCTAATTCTAGAAACACTTTCCAGTACTTCTACTTTGTTACGACTTATTCCAATTTTAAAATGAAAGCGACGGGCAATATGTACATATTTTAATTTTTAATCATTTTATTATATTAAATAAAATTACATTTAAATCCACCTTCATTTTTATATTAAAAAAAAAAAATCCATTTAAATAAATTTATTGTAATCCATTATATTCTTAATTATAATCTACATCTTGATCTGAATTAATTTTTATTTTTAATTTTAAAATATTTTTATTATTTAAAAATATTTTTTTAACAACGATATATAAAATTTTAAATTAAGTAAATTTAATCGGGGATTATCAATTATTAAACAGATTCCTCTAAATGAACTAAAATACCGCCAAATTATTTAAGTTTCAATAAATAATTATTTACTATTTTAGTATAAAATTTTAAATTTTAATAATAGGGTATCTAATCCTAGTTTTTATATAAATTTATTAAATCATAAAAAATAAATAAATTTTTATTAAATTAAAATTTCACTTAATAATTTAATTTTTATTTTAATTTATTTTTATTTATTTTAATAATACTGAAAAATTTTAATTAAATTTTTGTATAACCGCAACTGCTGGCACAAAATTAGTTATTTATTTATAAATTACTAAATCTTAATTTCTTAAATAATTTAAAGTTAATTACTACAAAATTATTTATATTATTAAAATAAATAAAATTTCATACTAAAATTGGTATGTAAAATAAATTTAAAATAAAATTATAAAACTATAAAAATTTTTTTATATATACATTATTTTACATAGAATTTTTTTTTTTTTTTTTTTACGTAAAATTTAATAATTATATTAAAAAATTAATAATCTCTAACTCTCTATTTTCTAATATTAAATTTGAAAATATATTTCATGATAAATCCTATAATGTTCTAATTAGATTACTAAATATTAATATATTTATATTTATTAAATTTAAATTAATAAATTAATTATATTAATATAATTATAAATTTAATTAATTATTAAATTTAATAATTAATTAAATATTTAATATTATATATATATATATATATGCATACGCGCACGTGCGTATATATATATATATATAATTTCACATTAAATTTAATTACTGAACCGTTTTTAATATTTTTTATAATAAATATAAATAAAAATAAATAAATTATTATAGACAAATTTATTTATTTAAATATTTATATGTATATATGTATGTAT